GAAACCCTCACAAGGGTTTATGTACAAAGAACGGGTAAACCTTTATGGGTTGTATCCGAAGACATGGAAAGAGATGTTTTTATGTCAGCAACAGAAGCCCAAGCTTATGGAATTGTTGATCTTGTAGCGGTTGCATGAAAATAGCATGGATTTCGCCCAACTCCGTGATTTGAGATTTTATCTTTTTATTTTACCAAGTTTAATATTCTATCTATTAAAACTTAGTTATTAGTTAATAGAATATTAACTAGAAGTAATTCATAATCATCTGGTTAGGATCGATCTAAACCAGCCCATCATATTATGGATATGATTCAACATGCCAACTATTAAACAACTTATTAGAAATACAAGACAGCCAATCCGAAATGTCACGAAATCCCCCGCTCTTGGGGGATGCCCTCAGCGTCGAGGAACATGTACTAGGGTGTATGTGCGACTCGTTCAGATCATGAGCTAGCCCAAAAGAAAGAAAAAAATTTTTCCAGTATCCATGATCAATACCGATGAATAGGATAGAATGGAAAAACAAACTCCATTCACTATCTAAAAATAAAAAAATCTATCATATCCCTATCCCTCTATTGTGTATGAAATTTATGGTTTCCATTGGTGCAAATCCAATCACCTCAATTTAAGATGATAAGCAATTCTCCATTGATAACAAATGGTTATCCATTAAGCGGAGGAAATCTGATTTAAAAAACAGAAAGATTAGGCTCTCCCCTCTTGCCAAGAACGGACTAACAAGGTCAGCTACCCAGCTAACCTTCATAATTAAATACCGTTACTGTATATATAGGTAGATCTGATTGTGAAAGACCTATTACTGGATAATTCATGGGTAGAGCTAAAGAATGTGAACTATACAAGTTACCAATAACATTGATTAAATGAAGTAAAGGCTCCGGTGTATAGAGAAGACCTCACCGTTTAAGAAGTAACCATAGAAACGATGGAATCCACTATTTCTTTATCTATTTAGATTGATTTTTTCAATTGACTCTATTTTTGATACCTAGTAGAATACAATTTCTTATTCTTATTTCTAAGTGAAATGCCTAGAAAAAGAAAAAAGCAAAAATCGTGGTCGGGAAGGTTATAGTAGCCAAAGCCATTGGAATTTTTATTTTATACATTGGAAAAATCCGTTTTGTTATTAATAGACTAGGAAAGGGGAAAGAATAACTGAAAGAAAGGAAATCAATTAGTTATTCGTCAAAGTTTCATTTCATTTATTCAATGACCAGAATTAGACGGGGATATATAGCTCGGAGACGTAGAACAAAAATTCGTTTATTTGCATCAAGCTTTCGAGGGGCTCATTCAAGACTTACTCGAACTATTACTCAACAAAAAATAAGAGCTTTAGTTTCGGCTCATCGGGATAGGAATAGGCAAAAGAGAAATTTTCGTCGTTTGTGGATCACTCGAATAAATGCAGTAATTCGCGAAAGAGGGGTATCCTATAGTTATAGTAGATTAATCCATGATCTGTACAAGAGACAGTTGCTTCTTAATCGTAAAATACTTGCACAAATAGCTATATCAAATAGGAATTGTATTTATATGATTTCCAATGAGATCATAAAAGAAGTAGATTGGAAGGAATCCACCGGAAGAATTTAAACAGAGTTCCCCGGAGAATGAACTCCGGGAGGGTAGAGTAGAAATGAATATGATAAAATATCATAAATTGATAAATAAAGTAGTCAAAATGAACGAACGCATTCAATAAAAAAAAGATTTCTTCTTCCCCGATTCTTTTTTTTTCTTACGACATGATAATTAAATTTGGATTCTTAGATTTTTCGAACAAAATACCAATCTGCCTTTGAGTTTGGATTGGAATTTTGATTCAAATGAAGAAAGAGTAAGTCTATTTATTTCTAGTTCTAAGACCAGTAGTTCTAGCCGTCGACTCGGTTCTTTCAAATTGTTTCTCATTATTAAGAAAAGGTAACGAAGATAAAATACGAGCTTGTTTTATAGCAGTAGTAATTAATCGTTGTTGTTTCAAGGTCAATCTATTCACTCGCCTAGATAATATTTTTCCTTGTTCACTAATAAATCGACTAATTAAACTCATGTTTCTATAATCAATTCGATCCCCCGATTGAATCGGGGGCAAACGCCTACGAAAAGATCGCTTGGATTTAAAAAAAGGTCGCTTGGATTTATCCATGGTTTGTTTAGTTTATTCCTTATCCCGAAAATCCTATTTCTCGGATCTAAAATGAATTAGAAATAGGATTTTATTTGTTTATATTTAAATATGTTATATATAATAGAATGTCATTTTTTCCCCTTCCTTGGAAGGGTGACACACAGGTGCTTAGTTTGATCTATTTCTTTATCTCCCCATGAATCGTATGTTTGTAACAATAGGGACAGAATTTTCTCAATTCCAATCGATTAGGCGTATTGTGCCGGTTCTTTTGAGTAATATATCTGGAAATGCCCGTTGATCCCTTATTAACACTGTTTCGGACACAACTGG